AGACAATGGAAATTAATAAGATTCATAGTATTCTTCTTCCTGATACTGATTACCAAGAGTTTGAACAGAAAATAGGCCGATTTGATAAAAAAACTTTTTCAGCGGAAAATCGTCATTTCTTTACTTTAATCAGTAATTTTGATAGAGAATCGGGATCGAGTTTAAATTTGAAGGGCCTCTCTTTATTTTCAGAAAAAGAACAAGGAAGGATTGGTTCAGAAAAAAGAGCCAAATTTTTAAAATTTGTATTGAATACAATTCTAACCAGCCCTAATGGTCAAAAAACAAAACAAAAATTTGTAATAAAAGAAATCAGTAAAAAAATTCCTCGATGGTCATACAAACTTATTACCGAGTTGGAATTCCTGTCGGGCACAGCTCACAAGGGCCTACCGTTGGATTATCATATACGTTCAAGAAAAAGAGATCGTGTAATAATTTACAAACCTACCAAACGTAGTCGCAAAACAAGTGTCAAAAATTGGGTGTCTATTAGAGACTATTCGGAAGAATCAGATTTTCGTCGAGAATTCATCAAAGGTTCTATGCGTGCTCAAAGACGTAAAACTTTGATTTCGAAACTGTTTCAAGCAAATGTGCATTCCCCTCTTTTTTTGGACAGAATAAAAAAATCCCCCCTTTTTTCTTTTAATATTCCCGAACAGATTGAATTTTTTTTTAGAGCTTTTAAAAGTAAAGGAATAGGATTGAAAGATTATACAGAAGAAAACCAAAAAATACAAAAGGAGGAAGAGAACAAAATCAAAGAAAAAGCGTGGAAAAAAATCACGGAGGCCTGGGATTTCATTCCATATCCGCAAGCAACAAGAAGTTTAATATTAATAATTCAATCAATTATTAGGAAATATTTTTTATTACCTTCATTGATAATAGTCAAAAATATCGGACGTATCTTATTATCCCAACCCCCCGAGTGGGCTGAAGATTTCGATGGATGGAATAGAGAAAAGCATATTATATGTACCTATAATGGTGTTCAATTATCAGAACTAGAACTTCCAAAAAAATGGTTTAAAGAGGGTATTCAGATAAAAATAGTATTTCCTTTCTATTTGAAACCCTGGCACAGATCTAAATCAAGGCCTTATTTTTATTCTTATAAAGATTTAAAAAAAGAACAACAAAAGTTTAGTTTTTTAACGGCTTGGGGAGCACAAACAAACCGACCCTTTGGGTCTGTCCCCCCCCAACCTTCCTTTTTTAAGCCTATTTTTAAAAAACTAAAAAAAGAAATGAGAAAAAAAAAAATTTTTAAAGTTCTAAACGTTTTAAAAGAAAGAACCAAATTGTTTCTCCAAGACTCAAAAGAAACAAAACAGGGGGTTATCAAAAACGTTTTATTTTTTTTTCTAAAAAGAATAAAAAAAGGGCTCTCAAAAGTAAATCCAATTCTATTTTTTAGATTGAGAAAAATGCATGAATCCAGTAAAACTAACCAAGAACAAAATTATATAATCAGCAATCAGACAATTCACGACTCGTTTAGTAAAATGAAATCTACTGATAATACAAATTATTCACTTCGAGAAAAAACAATCAAAAATATAACTGATAGAACAAGGACAATCAGAAATAAAACAAAGAGTCTTACGAAAGAAAAAAACAGTAACGCCAAGAAAAAAATAAATCCTAACAAAACAAGTTATAATGTAAAAGTAAAACTGACAAAAAATCTTTTGAAAAATTTTAAAAGAAAAAGAAGAAGCACTCGATTAATCTGCCAATTACAAAATTTTCAAAAGATTTTAATTAAAAGAATGTATATAGATACCCTTATATGTATCATTAATATTGCCAGAATTCCTACACAACTTGTTCTCGCATCAAGAATTTTTTATTTTTATAAATCCATTTACAATACTAAAACTAACCAAGAAATAAAAAATAAAAAAAACAAAAAAGAAATTCAATATATTTCAACTCTAAAAAGGGCGCTTTACAATATTAAAGTTAGTAATAGAAATTCACATCTTTTTTTTGACTTATCTTGCTTATCGCAAGCATATGTATTTTACAAATTATCACAAACCCGAGTTATTCACTTGTATAAGTTAAGATGTATTCTTGACTCTCATGGAACATCCTTTTTTCGTAAAACTCCAATAAAGAATTCTTTTGTAACACAAAGAATATTTCATTCCGAATTAAGACATAAGAAATTTTCAAGTTGTGAAACGAGTCAATGGAAAAACTGGTTAAGAGGTCATCATCAATACAATTTATCTCAGATTAAATGGTCTGGATTAATACCACAAAAATGGAGAACTAAAATTAATGAAAGCGGTATAACCAAAAATAAAGATTTAAAAAAATGGAATTCATATGAAAAAGAACTAGTACTCTCTGACAAAAAAGAAAAAGATTTTAAAGTCTATCCATTACCAAACAAAAAATATAATTTTTCAAAATACTATAGATATGATCTTTTATCATATAAATCTATTAATTCTAAAATGAGTAAGGCCTCATATATTATTTATGGATCACCATCAGAATCAGAATTAAATAACAACCAAAAGATTACTTTTAATTACAACAATTATAAACAAAAATTCTTTGAAAGCCTGGAGGAAATTCCTACCAATAATTATCTAGAAAGGGGCAATCTTATGTATATGCAAACAAATCCAGATAGAAAATATTTTGATTGGAAAATTATAATTTTTTATCTAAGACAAAAAAAAGATATGGAGCCCTGGACAAAAATGGATTATAACAGTAATAGAAATACTAAGATTGGAAGGAAGAATTACCCCAAAATGGAGAAAATAGCTAAAAACACTCTTTTTTATCTGACGATTCCTGAAGATTCAGAAAGAAATACGATCAATGACAAGAAACTTTTTTTTGATTGGATGGAAATGAATGAAGAAATACTAAACCCCATATCAATATCAACGAATATGAAACTTCCCTTCTTTCCAGAATTTGTGCCACTTTATAATGTATACAAAACCAAACCGTGGATTATACCAAGCAAATTACTTCTTTTAAATTTGAATAAAAATAAAAAAAGAAATGAAAATAAAAAATTCCATTTTTTTAGACCATCGAATGAAAACATATATTTTGAAATAATGAATCAAAATCAAGAAAAAAAAGAACCCTCAGGCCGAAAAGGTCTTAGATCCTATGCACAAAACCAAGGTAAAACGAAAAAACAATCCAAGATGCGGAATAAGATGAGACCAGAAATAATTTTCTTACGCAAACACTATTTGCTTTTTCAATGGATAATAGACGATGGTTTAATTCCGAAGTTCACTGAAAGAATGATCAATAATATCAAAATATATTGTTATTTGCTTGGACTGAGAAATCCAAGAGATACTATTATATCGTCTATTCAAAGGAAAGAAATAAATCTGGATATAATGGTAATTCGGAATAAATTTACTCCTATAGAATTGAATAAAAAGGGGATATTTCTTATCGAACCGATTCGTTTGTCTGTAAAAAACGACGGATACTTTATTATGCATCAAACGATAATTATTTCGTTGGTTCATAAGAGTAAGTACCAAACTCCTCAAAGAAATCGACAAAAAAGATATTTCAATAAGAATAAATTGGATGAATCTATTACAAGATATCAAAAAATAACTAAAAATATAGACAACAAATCTTATGATTTTATTCTTCCTGAAAATATTTTATCGTCTAGACGTCGTAGAGAATTGAGAATTCTCTTTTTTTTCAATTCAAAAAATAGAAAGGGTGTGGATAGAAATCGAGTATTTTGTAACACAAAAAACATAAAAAGTGGGAATCTTTTTTTGGATCAAAGTAAACATTTTGATATAGATAAAAACGAATTAATTCAATTAAAGTTTTTTCTTTGGCCCAATTATCGATTAGAAGACTTGGCTTGTATGAATCGATATTGGTTTGCTACCAATAATGGAAACCTTTTTAGTATATTAAGAATATATCCACAATCAAAAAAAATAGGTTGATGGTACATTTTTCATATCTATTCTGTACCATATATATACAAAAGCAAACAGATGCACATATGCCCTAGCTTACATATTAGTTTAAAATAGATATAGATCAATTTTTTAGTTAATACTAAATCAATGACGTATCAATTTGTTTGGATAAAATCTATAAACGAATCAACGGAATCTTCCTAATTTTAGGTCTAAATTTTTCGACGTTGTGAGTGTAAAAAAGTACCATCCCCTCTTATCCCTGACCAAAGAAAATTAAAAATTTGATTACTAAAATCAGGAGTCCAGAAAAAAATTATAATTTTTGTATATACTAATTACTACATTAAAATGACTGATATTATTATTACTGATCGATAAAATATAAGATATATATGTAAATTAAATAAAAGGATAAGAGGAACTTTTTATGATAAAAAAAGAATTGAGTGTAATTTTTTTGACAGAGGAAAACAAAGACAACAAGGGATCCGTTGAATTTCAAGTAGTGAGTTTCACAAATAGGATACGGAGACTTACTTCACATTTGGAATTGCACAAAAAAGACTATTTATCTCAGAGAGGTCTGCGTAAAGTTCTAGGAAAACGTCAACGGCTGCTGGCCTATTTGTCAAAAAAAAATAAAGTACGTTATAAAGAATTAATTGGCCGGTTGGATATTCGAGAAACAAAAAATCATTAATTTGAAGAGTTGTTTTGCATTTTCGCTTAAATTTTGATGAACTTCTTTTCGCTTTCAGCAATTCATGGAAAAATGAATCGAAAAAAAAACCTATGACTGCACCAGCTATACGAAATGACCTTATGATAGTAAATATGGGTCCTCAGCACCCATCAATGCACGGTGTTCTTCGACTCATTGTTACTCTAGATGGTGAAGATGTTATTGACTGTGAACCGATATTGGGTTATTTACATAGAGGGATGGAAAAAATTGCGGAAAACCGAACAATTATACAATATTTACCTTATGTAACACGTTGGGATTATTTAGCTACTATGTTCACAGAAGCAATAACTGTAAATGGTCCAGAGCAGTTAGGCAATATTCAAGTGCCTAAAAGGGCCAGCTATGTCAGAGTTATTATGTTAGAGTTAAGTCGTATAGCTTCGCATTTATTATGGCTTGGCCCTTTTATGGCAGATATTGGTGCACAGACGCCCTTCTTCTATATTTTTCGAGAAAGAGAATTGATATATGACCTATTCGAAGCTGCCACCGGTATGCGAATGATGCATAATTATTTTCGTATCGGGGGGGTTGCTGCTGATTTACCTTATGGCTGGATAGATAAATGTTTGGATTTTTGTGACTATTTTTTAACAAGAGTTACTGAATATCAAAGACTTATTACACGGAATCCAATTTTTTTAGAGCGAGTTGAGGGAATAGGCATTATTGGCGGAGAGGAGGCAATAAATTGGGGTTTATCAGGACCAATGCTACGAGCTTCTGGAATACCATGGGATCTTCGTAAGGTTGATCATTATGAGTCTTACGATGAATTTGATTGGAGAGTTCAATGGCAAAAAGAGGGGGATTCGTTAGCTCGTTATTTAGTACGAATTAGTGAAATGACAGAATCAATAAAAATTATTCAACAGGCTTTAGAAGGAATTCCGGGGGGTCCCTATGAGAATTTAGAAATCCGGCGCTTTGATAAAGTACAGGATCCCGAATGGAATGATTTTGACTATCGCTTTATCAGTAAAAAGCCTTCTCCTACTTTTGAATTGTCAAAACAAGAACTTTATGTAAGAGTAGAAGCTCCAAAAGGAGAATTAGGAATTTTTCTGATAGGAGATAAGGGTGTTTTTCCTTGGAGATGGAAAATCCGACCACCAGGTTTTATCAATTTGCAAATCCTTCCTCAGTTAGTTAAAAGAATGAAATTGGCTGATATTATGACGATACTAGGTAGCATAGATATCATTATGGGAGAAGTTGATCGTTAAAATGATAATAGATACAACAGAAATACAAGCTATCAATTCTTTTTTTAGATTGGAATCCTTAAAAGAGGTATATGGGATCATATGGATGCTTATCCCTATTTTTACTCCTGTATTAGGAATCACAATAGGTGTACTAGTAATCGTTTGGCTAGAAAGAGAAATATCCGCAGGGATACAACAGCGTATTGGACCTGAATACGCCGGGCCTTTGGGAATTTTGCAAGCTTTAGCAGATGGTACAAAATTACTTTTCAAAGAGAATCTTCTTCCCTCAAGAGGAGATATTCGTCTATTCAGTATTGGACCATCCATAGCAGTCACATCAATTCTACTAAGTTTTTTAGTAATTCCTTTTGGATATCACCTTGTTTTATCGGATTTAAATATTGGTGTTTTTTTATGGATTGCCATTTCAAGTATTGCTCCCGTGGGCCTTCTTATGTCAGGTTATGGATCAAATAATAAATATTCCTTTTTAGGTGGTTTACGGGCTGCTGCTCAATCAATTAGTTATGAAATACCATTAACTCTATGTGTGTTATCAATATCTCTACGTGCGATTCGTTGAGACATCAAATTTCCTCTATTTATTTTCTTTATAGAAAGGAAATTTCATGAGTTGAATATATAGATATTTTTTAATTTTTTATTCATCATTCGGGTTGATGAACAAAACCAGATAGTTCTATGAGTGAAAAAAACGGCTTCTTATTTTGCAGTAAAAAGATTCAGTCTCATTTCCTATGTACAAGAGTTCAGTGAAAGTAAACATAAGCATTATAGACTGTTTACCCCAAGATTGAGTGATTAGTCATCATGACTTGAAGCGGGTTCAAAAGAGCAACTGTCTAGGGATTTTACTAGTTAGAATTATTAGCATACATGTATTAGCCTTACGGGGTATTTTTGACCAAAAAAGGTGGATAGTTAGGAACACCAAGGTACACAAAGGATTCGTAATAGAGATTATGTAAGTTATTCAACAGGATTTTTCTGTGCATACTGCATAAAAAGGGATTCTAATTGGGGCTTTACGTTGGTAGAAATGATGAAGGAGTACTCCCCACGATTCCGATCCAGAGTATGCTCCTATCCACCGATTAATTAAATAACTATCAAGAACGAAGTAATCCTTTACTTTGCTTTCTTTAAAGTAAAGTCCCTTTTTCTGAGAAAGGAGAATAGGAACGAAAAAATAAAATCGACAGAATTGCACTACAAAAAAAGAAATACTTTTTTTAGAGAGATAGAATTCTTGTAATGTTTCGTGAACTAACGAAATGTATAATTTTTTCGTAATAAAAAACGCCAGGTTGAAATATTTATTGATATTTCTACAAGAAACATTTTATTCAAAGGTTAAGTTATTCCTCAACAAAAAAATTGAAAATTTTTAAAAGAGAAGATCAATTCAGAAGCACTTTCTAATAAAAACGAAAATAGCAGACAGAATTCCATTGTCTAATTGGGGACCTTACGAAAGATTGTTATTTTAGCCTATAAACATATCAAGATAAATAATATCAAACAGGTCCTTAGATTTATGTGCGACCTTCGAGGAGCCGTATGA